CGTAGCAACTGACCTCTTTTTTGCATAACCAAACAACAAAAAATAAAAACAAATCCGATTATGCGTTGTGAAGCAAGAAAAGTATGCGGATAAATGGAAGGAAAGGATGAGAGAAAGATAGAAAAAGAATAGCAATGATATATGATTCCAATATGTAAGGTCTATGATTCATCTCATAAAGGAGAATGTAATAAAGCATTAATACTAATTGATCCATAATTAGAATTAGACAAATCTGTTCATAGAAAAAAATCAAGAGCCCCGAGCCAATAAAGACTGAGAGGATTGACTCAAGAACAAATTTCATTAGGGGCTCCGTTGTAGAGTTCAGACCTAACCATTAATCGAGAAGCGATGGGAACGACGGAACCCGTGACTACATAAGATTCTATTGAAAACGAATCTTAATGATTCATTGGGTAGGATGGCGGAACGAACCAGAGAAACCAATTCATTTATTCTGAAAGGCTATGTCATCGACTAATCCTACAACTGAATATTGAAAGAGTAACTATCCGCCCGCGAAAATCTTTCTTTTATTGGATTTCTAAATTTTAGTCGATCCTATATGATAATAAAAGGTAAAAAGAAAGATTCGTTATAACCTTATAACAAAATGACTTTATCTATACGATTAACTCTAAATAAAAATTATCTATAAATCGAATACAAGGTTAGTTATATATCAAAACAAGATATAAAAAATTCTAATAGACTAGATAAAATTTCAAAGAATCTCATGATTCAGTATATTGTTTCAGTATATTATTCATTAAATACATAGATATGTTTTTTAATCGTTTCATTCGCGAGGAGCTGGATGAGAAGAAACTCTCATGTCCAGTTCTGTAGTAGAGATGGAATTGATAAACAACCATCAACTATAACCCCAAAAGAACAAGATTCCGTAAACACCATAGAGGGAGAATGAAAGGAATGTCTTATCGAGGTAATCGTATTTGTTTCGGTAGATATGCTCTTCAAGCGCTTGAACCCGCTTGGATCACATCTCGACAAATAGAAGCAGGTCGGCGAGCAATGACACGAAATGCCCGCCGCGGCGGAAAAATATGGGTACGTATATTTCCAGACAAACCAGTTACAGTAAGACCTACAGAAACACGTATGGGTTCGGGGAAAGGATCTCCCGAATATTGGGTAGCTGTCGTTAAACCTGGTAGAATACTTTATGAAATGAGCGGAGTAGCAGAAAATATAGCCAGAAAGGCTGTTTCAATAGCGGCATCAAAAATGCCTATACGAACTCAATTCGTTATTTCGGGATAGGAATGTAGAACCAAAAGAAAGGTTTTTGGGGATGAAAAAAAAATTTCAGGTTTCCTTTTTTGTTTTGAACAAATAACATTTCTTTTTTTTTTTACTTTACTTCGCCCTTTGCATTGATTGAAAAAACAGATAAAAAAATGATTCAACCTCAAAGCCATTTAAATGTAGCGGATAACAGCGGAGCCCGAGAATTGATGTGTATTCGAATTATAGGAGCTAGTAATCGACGATACGCTCATATTGGTGACGTTATTGTTGCTGTAATCAAGGAAGCAGTACCAAATACACCTCTAGAAAGATCAGAAGTGATCAGAGCTGTAATTGTACGTACTTGTAAAGAACTCAAACGTGACAACGGTATGATAATACGATATGATGACAATGCTGCCGTTGTTATTGATCAAGAAGGAAATCCAAAAGGAACTCGCATTTTTGGAGCGATCGCCCGGGAATTAAGACAGTTAAATTTCACTAAAATAGTTTCATTAGCACCTGAAGTATTATAAGATGAAATTGTAATTATAGTTACTGTAATATAGTTGTAGTATTTAAATGAAATCGATTAAATTAATTAGTAAATTTAGATTTATTAGTAGATTGGTTGTGTCTCACGTATATGCCTTTAATAATTCATAAATATTTAATAGTTCAGAAATACAAAATAAAGAAAAAGAGCATGTTGATTATATAAAAATTCGAGTACAACAATAATCTGAGTTTATCATGAATAAAGACACTATTGCCAACATAATAACCTCTATACGAAATGCTGACATGAATAAAAAAAGAACAGTTCGAATACCATCCACTAACATTAATGAAAACATTGTTAAAATCCTTTTAAGCGAAGGTTTTATTGAAAACATGAGGAAACATCGGGAAAGCAGCAAAGATTTTTTGGTTTTAACCCTACGACATAGAAGGAATAGGAAAGGACCCTATAAAAAAGCTGTTTTAAATTTAAAACGTATCAGTCGACCCGGTCTACGAATCTATTCTAACTACCAAAGAATTCCTAGAATTTTAGGCGGAATCGGGATTGTAATTCTTTCTACTTCTCGGGGTATAATGACAGACAAAGAAGCTCGACTAGAGAGAATAGGTGGAGAAATTTTGTGTTATATATGGTAATCTTTCTAATATCACTCCTCCTATATTAGTTGATACCTCAAGAAATTTTACCCGAACTGAAAGAAAAAAAGGATTCATGAGGGTTTTATTACTGAATCATTCATTTCCCAATGGTATAATTCTGGATTCGTTTAGATAATGAAAATTTGATTCTATGTTATGTTTCAGGAAGGATTAGATGTACTTTTTTTATACGTATACGACCCGAAAATCGAGTCAAAATGGAGGCAGGTCGTTATGATTCAACCGGAGGGCGTATAATTTATAGACTCCGAAACAAAGATTCAAACGATTAAGGGGTTTTTTCAACTTACACATTCATTTCGAGGGTATACAACTCGAAGTTCAAAATTTCAAGAAACTTATTTTCTTCCAATAAAGAGATTCAGAATTAAGTTAAGGAATGACAAATATGAAAATAAGAGCCTCCGTGCGTAAAATTTGTGAAAAATGCCGACTGATCCGTAGGCGAGGACGAATTATAGTAATTTGTTCCAACCCGAGACATAAACAAAGACAAGGATAATCTTTCTCAAATAAAAAAAGACTCTCTAAATCGAAAGGACTCGATGTACAAATAAATAAAAAAAAGATCTGTTTTGACATGAAATGGATATATCCATATATCTCTGACTTATATTTATGAGATGATAAAATATGGCAAAACCTACACCAAGAACTGGTTCACGTAAGAATCGACGTATTGGTTCACGTAAAAACGCGCGTAGAATACCAAAAGGAGTTATTCATGTTCAAGCAAGTTTCAACAATACTATTGTGACTATTACAGATGTCCGGGGTCGGGTAATTTCTTGGTCCTCCGCCGGTACTTGTGGATTCAAGGGTACTAGAAGAGGGACGCCGTTTGCCGCTCAAACCGCAGCAGGAAATGCTATTCGGACAGTAGTGGATCAAGGTATGCAACGAGCGGAAGTCATGATAAAAGGCCCGGGTCTCGGAAGAGATGCGGCATTAAGAGCTATTCGTAGAAGTGGTATACTATTAAGTTTCATACGAGATGTAACCCCTATGCCACATAATGGCTGTAGACCCCCTAAAAAAAGACGTGTGTAAAAATAAACATTGAAGATATTTCAAGAGAAATAAATAATTCAATGATTTGATCAAATAATATTACTATGGTTCACGAGAAAATAACAGTATCTACTCGGACACTGCAGTGGAAGTGTGTTGAATCAAGAGTAGACAGTAAGCGTCTTTATTATGGACGCTTTATTCTGGCTCCACTTAAGAAAGGTCAAGCTGATACAATCGGCATTGCAATGCGAAGAGCTTTGCTTGGAGAAATAGAAGGAACATGTATCACACGCGCAAAATCTGAGAAAATACCACATGAATATTCTACCATAGTAGGTATCCAAGAATCCGTACATGAAATTTTAATGAATTTGAAAGAAATTGTATTGAGAAGTAATCTTTATGGAACTCGTGATGCGTCTATTTTCGTCAAAGGTCCCGGCTATGTAACTGCTCAAGACATCGTCTTACCACCTTCGGTGGAAATCGTTGATAATACACAGCATATAGCAAGCCTAACGGAACCAATTCATTTGTGTATTGAATTACAAATCGAGAGACATCGCGGATATCAGATAAAAACACCGAAAAACTTTCAAGATGGAAGTTATCCTATAGATGCTGTATTCATGCCTGTTCGAAATGCCAATCATAGTATTCATTCTTATGCGAATGGAAATGAAAAACAAGAGATACTATTTCTTGAAATATGGACAAACGGAAGTTTAACTCCTAAAGACGCACTTCATGAGGCCTCCCGGAATTTGATTGATTTATTTATTCCCTTTTTACATGCAGAAGAAGAAAACTTACATTTAGAAAACAATCAACGCAAAGTTACTTTACCCCCCTTTACTTTTCATGATAGATTGGCTAAACCCAGAAAAAATAAAAAAGAAATAGCATTGAAATATATTTTTATTGACCAATCAGAATTGCCCCCCAGGGTCTATAATTGCCTCAAAAGGTCGAATATACATACATTATTAGACCTTTTGAATAACAGTCAAGAAGACCTTATGAAAATGAAACATTTTCGAATAGAAGATATAAAACATATATTGGACATTCTAGAAATAGAAAAGCACTTCGCATAAATTTGAATGGATTATTTTCTTTTTTTTCTAAAGAAAAAAAAGAAAATAAAAATGAGTTTTGAATCTTTAGCACAATCTATATATTCGGAATAGATTCCAAATTTAATTGAATAAATGTATCTAGGGAGAATTCACTTTGAAGCGACTATTCCCTAGATACACACATCATGATATTTTTTTTTTATTTCACAATTGAATCAATTTAAAAAAGACCTAAAGTTAGGGATTTATCAATAGGTAATGTTGCCCCAATACCCAACCAAAGGGCTGCTGCGGTACCAATCAAAAAGACGGTTGTCGCTACTGGACGACGAAATGGGTTTTGGAATTTATTAACATTCTCCAAAAAAGGTACTGTTAATAATCCCCCCGGTACTGAAACCATTAAAAGAACACCCAATAATTTATTGGGCACTGTACGAAGAATTTGAAATACGGGAAAGAAAT